TAAAATCATCTTTTTCTGGCCATTATGAGTTTAGAGCTAGAAACTGAGGATTAGGTAAAATGTGAATCTGATAAGGTAGTTTCTAATAATTCCTGAAATTGATTAGAATATTCCCACATCTGTAAGTAAATGTGAGGTCTAAAAATCTTTGTTATTCATAGTTGTAGAAGCGCTTTTTTTTGGTGGAATCCTTTTTTTTGAATTGGTTAGGCGTCCAGTAACAAGTAAGAATAGGACTTTTTATTCGATAAACCAAAAAGAACAAAGAATGAAATAATTGGAATCACTAATGCATACATTGTTGTATTAGATCGAAATCTGAAGGTTCTTTCTTGACCTAACAAAAAAGATGCGCATTTCTAATATATATATGAAAAATACAAAATAGAACTTCTAAAGCAAAAGAAAATAGAAATTACTAGTCTTAGAATATAGTTGAACCAAAACACCTATTTTTTTGAGTGATCATGTGATAACTTTTTGTTCTCATTCATTCAAGATATTTAAGATATTATATGAGTGAACTCATTACGGAATCTAATTAGTTAAAATGAAAGTAAAAGTTTTATAAGATTAATGTTCGCTCTAAAATATATAGATTCGATCCAATAAAACAAATGATAAAAATAGGAATAATTTTTGAATTTGATTCCATAATGATTGGAAAAGAATTAGTTTTATTTTAAAACGAAATTACACTACCCAGTTCTTATTATTCGTTTATAAGTTGAATTGAAAACTGATCCAAGAATGCATTTGCTGATTGCAAACGCGGTATGGGTAGATGTTACAGATGATGAATCAAATGTTTTATATAGTTGTGACTTTATCCTTGTTAGTGCTGTCTATAATGATAGATGACTCAAAAACTTTCAATTGGTTTTTTCTCCTATTTTGCAAAAAAGGAAACTCAGGTAAGTGCTTTTTTATAAACATATGTATAAAAAGACCATATTTCATTTAGCTCCTTGATGCCTACCATAACTAGTTATTTCGGTTTTCTACTAACGGCTTTAACTATAACCTCAGCTCTATTTATTGGTCTGAGCAAGATACGACTTATTTGAAATTAATTGCACAAAATCTTTCCGCGAACTTCTGTGTATTTTTACTCCGTTAATTGCCAATTCTTGGTCATTGAGATTCATGGTAATTCGGATTAATATTTAGGTATAGATATTACCTCTTTTTTCTCCTTTCAAACAAATTGAAATGATTGAAGTTTTTCTATTTGGAATTGTGTTAGGTCTAATTCCTATTACTTTGGCTGGATTATTTGTAACTGCCTATTTACAATACAGGCGTGGCGATCAGTTAGACCTTTGATTAATTAACATCTCTTTTTTTGATTGACCTCCTCCTTTCTTTAATATCCAGGAGGTCAAATAAAGATTGCTGTTCCAGTTAGTGTTTCAGTCAAATTCCATCGAAGAAGATACAAATCACGCTCTGTAGGATTTGAACCTACGACATCGGGTTTTGGAGACCCACGTTCTACCGAACTGAACTAAGAGCGCTTTCTTCTCATAAAAGAAAAGACTGTAAAGAAAAGGATTGGCCCCAATACATCTTGTATGCATACACATATAGTATCATCAAAGATTCTATATGATATGTCCAACGTGAATTGATCTCAAAAAATCCCTCGTTACTGCTCCTTTGAGCAGTAATAGGTAGGGATGACAGGATTTGAACCCGTGACATTTTGTACCCAAAACAAACGCGCTACCAAGCTGCGCTACATCCCTTCCATTGGTCTACAGTGTCATTGTAGAGAATTCCTGTCTTGTTTTCCACATCGTTATTGCCTCTATTAAAATCTAGAATTTTTATGTCCATTTCGCCTTTTTGGTCTCATTTAACATATAATAATAGTAAAATACTTCTTGGAACCCCTAGGAAAAATAAACTGGTCTTTTTGGGTAATAGTGGGGAAGAAAAGGACGTTTTTCTGTATTTAACAAAAAGTAAATCTTATTTACTGGATGATTGGACATTTCAATATGTATTATCTTATGTATGTATTACTATAAAAAAAAGGAGGTTTTTCAATGCGAGATCTAAAAACATATCTTTCCGTGGCACCGGTACTAAGTACTCTATGGTTCGGTTCTTTGGCAGGTTTATTGATAGAGATTAATCGTTTTTTCCCGGATGCGTTGACGTTCCCCTTTTTTTCATTCTAGTTATTGACGTGGGAAGGAATAAAGAAGATTAGAGATACAATTAAATAAAGCCCCTTCTTTTCTCTTTTTTCCCTAGAAAAGGGGAGGAAAGAGAAAGAATATTACATTCAACAGCTGTGAGAGTCGGGTTCAGGTTGGAATTAAATTAATATGAATTTCTATGTATTAAATTTCTATGGAAGTCGAATACAAACTCTGGTTCTAGGGAAAGCGTATTCTAGACGATAATTATATGAAATACTGTACTGTTGAAATATAGTTTAGAAATCTTTCTATCGTATTTCCTATATTGATTGTAATGAAATCTTGCATAAGAGGATAGCTAGTTACAAATTTTTTCCTTCCTTTCTTCTTTTTCGTTTCGAATTGAAAAAGGAAGGGTTGAGTAAATGAAAAATCAAAAGGAGGTTCATGGCTAAGGGTAAAGATGTGCGAATACCGGTTCTTTTGGAATGTACCGCCTGTGTTCGAAACGGTGTTAATAAGGAATCAACGGGGATTTCCAGATATATTACTCAAAAGAACCGGCATAATACGCCTAATCGATTGGAGTTGCTAAAATTCTGTCCATATTGTAACAAACATACGATTCATGGGGAGATAAAGAAATAGATCGAACGAACCGAGCACCGGCGCCCTTATCTTTCTTACAAGGAAAGGGCAAAAATGACATTATATATATAACATAACATATTTAACATAGTTAAAGATAATAATTATAAACAAACCAAATCCTATTTATTTATTCTAATAAAAGATACGGCTGAAATAGGATTTTAGGGATAAGAAATAAACTAACCAAACCATGGAAAAATCTAAGCGAACTTTTCTTAAATCCAAGCGATCTTTTCGTAGGCGTTTGCCCCCGATCCAATCGGGGGATCGAATTGATTATAAAAACATGAGTTTAATTAGTCGATTTATTAGTGAACAGGGAAAAATATTATCTAGACGAGTGAATAGATTGACCTTGAAACAACAACGATTAATTACTATTGCTATAAAACAAGCTCGTATTTTATCGTTGTTACCTTTTCTTAATAATGAGAAACAATTTGAAAGAACCGAGTCGACCACCAGAACTCCCAGCCTTAGAGCCAGAAAAAGATAGGTTTACTCTTTCTTCACTTGAATTCAAATGCCCATCCGAACTCAAACGCGGATTTATTTTTTGTTGGAAAAATCCAAGAATCCAGATTGAAGTCTCGTGTCGTAAGAAAAAAAAAAGAATAATCTGGGAAGAATAAAATTTTTTATTGAACGTGTTGATTCATATTTATTTTGACTACTTTCTGATATTTTATCATATTCTAATTCCATTCATTTTTATTCGATCTTCCCGGAGTTCATTCTCCGGGCAACTCCGTTTAACCGGTGGGTTCTTTCCAACCTACTTCTTTTGTGATCTCATTGGAAATCATATAAAGACAATTCCTATTTGATATAGCTATTTGTGCAAGTATTTTACGATTAAGAAGCAACTGTCTCTTGTACAGATCATTTATTAATCTACTATAACTATAGCATACCCCCCTTTCACGAATTGCTGCATTTATTCGAGTAATCCACAAACGACGAAAGTTTATTTTTTGCTTATCCCTATCCCGATGAGCCGAAACCAAAGCTCTTATTTTTTGTTGAGTAATAGTTCGAGTAAGTCTTGAATGAGCCCCCCGAAAGCTTGATGCAAATAAACGAATTTTTGTTCTACGTCTTCGAGCGATATATCCCCGTCTAATTCTGGTCATTGAATAAATGAAACTTTAACGAATAACTAATAGATTTCCTTTCTTTCAGTTATTCTTTTGCCCCTTTCCTAGTATATTAATAACAAAACGGATTTTTCCAATGTATAAACTAAAAATTCCAATGGCTTTCGCTACTATAACCTTCCCAACCACGATTTTTTATTTTTTATAGGCATTTCACCTCGAAATACGAAATTGTACTATACTAGGTTAAAAAAATAGCAATGATAACTAAATAGTGGATTCCATCGTTTCTATGGTTACTTCTTAAACGGTGAGGTCTTCTCTATACACCGGAGCCCTTAACTTCATTTAATCAATGTTATTGCTAACTTGTATAGTTCACATTCTTCGGCTCTACCCATGAATTATCCAGTAATAGGTCTTTCACAACGAGCTCTACCTATACAGTAACGGTATTTAATTATGAAAGTTGGCTGGGTAGCTGACCCTGTTAGTCCGTTCTTGCAAGAGGGGTACTAAGATTTCCTCCGCTTAATGGCTAACCATTTGCTACCAATGGAGAATTACTTCTCATCTTGAATTGAGGTGAGTGGTTTTACACCAATAGAAACCATAAATTTCATACACAATAAAAGGGATATGACCCCATTTTCTTATTTTTAGATAGTAAATGTAGTTTGTTTTTCCGTTCTATCCTATTTGATCATTGATATTCGAACATTGTTCTCTTTCCTTTGTTCTAGTTTATGATCTCAACGAGTCGCACATACACCCTAGTACATGTTCCTCGACGCTGAGGGCATCCCCGAAGCGCGGGGGATTTTGTGACATTTCTGATTGGCTGTCTTGTATTTCTAATAAGTTGTTTAATCGTTGGCATGTTGAAGCATATACATAATGGGCTGGTTTAGATCGATCCTAACCGTATGATTATGAATGACTTTTATTCAATAGATAGTAAATAAATAAAAGTCATAGAATATTAAACGCGGTAGGGTTCATTTTAAATCACGAATTGACGCGAAATTCAGGCTATTTATTGTCATTCAACCGCTACAAGATCAACAATTCCATAAGCTTGGGCCTCTGTTGCTGACATAAAAATATCTCTTTCCATGTCTTCGGATACAACCCAGAAGGGTTTTCCCGTTCTTTGTACATAAACCCTTGTCAGGGTTTCACGTAGTTTCAGCAGTTCTCCCACTTCCAGGATGAATTCTCCCGTTGCTACTTCAGAAAAAGAACCAGCGGGTTGATGGATCATTACCCTGATGATATAAGATAAAAAAGGTTTCTTTATTTCGCATGATGAGGGGAAGATAAAAGAAAGATAAAAGAATAACAAGAAAAAAGAATAGAATCGAATAACCGTACGGGCATTATGCATTGCATACGGCTCTACAATAAAATTGACCCTTACCTTCAAAAAAATAGGATCGATCAGACCCCGATTGGTAAATGATCAACTTACCACCCTTCTTTTCGGAGGAATTCAAAAATACTATGATGGCTCCGTTGCTTTCTATAGTTATTATATTTTTTTGTCTGTGATTTGTCTGTCATTCAGCAATCCCAAGGTTGCTTTTTTGTTTGATCCAATAAACTAAGGAAAAAAGAATCTTGTTTTTTTTTTTTCGCTCTATACTATAAATATTGTTAAGAGACCTCTGGTGTGAAAAAAGTTTGTGACGCTGAACTGGACTTCCGATAATAAAATAGGAAATACCTTTTTCTCATATTACTCTCTCGATACATAATCTAATGTTTTGAAAACAAAATTTCTTATATCGAATTCAAAGTGCCATGCTATTATTACTTAAATATTCATATTTCATATGGCGAAGGCATAGTCTTCTTTTTTCTCTCAAATAAAAGCCTCATTGGCGCCAAGCGTGAGGGAATGCTAGACGTTTGGTAATTTCTCCTCCGACCAGGATAAAGGATCCCATTGAAGCGGCTGATCCCATGCATATTGTCTGTACATCTGGTTGTACAAATTGCATAGTATCATAAAGAGCCACCCCCGGTATTACCCATCCGCCAGGAGAGTTTATAAACAAATACAGATCTTGGGTATCATTCTCCATACTGAGATATATCATAAGACCAATAAGTTGATTTGAGATCTCGCTATCAACCTCTTGACCTAAAAAAAGTAATCTTTCTCGATAAAGTCGGTTGATTAGGGTCAAATTGTATCCCCCCGGAACCGTACAGGCGCCTTTTGACGCATACGGTTCAAAAAAAACAAAAGAATCAATGTGTAGATTCCTATACTTTTTCTTTTTTCATAGCAAGTTCCTTCTAACTTATAATGATTTCCTTGATTTTTCACTAAACACGAGTTTGTCTTCCTTTCCTTATAACTTAACTATTAATATTAATTAGAATATAAAAAAGAATTCATTAAACTTATCCAACTAACTTTTCATTGATGGATTCTGTCATCGAGATTCAATCCAAATCTCGATGACATTTTCTTGTTCTTAAATGGGCCCCTTTAATCTTTTTAGGTTTATGCTCTACTCCGGGTAAAGATCCGCCCTATTTTTATTTGCACATATAGTACAAATGCTCCCATTACCACTTCTTTTAGTTATCCCTTCTTTTTTTTTCAATTCACGCATTCCGTAAAATAGTTGAAGGCTTCGTGTATATTACTCAATTGATTGATTAACAGAAGAGTTTGAAATAACTTCTACTTACAAAAAAGAGATTTCTTTAAAAAAAGGAATCCTTTATGATATAAAATAGATACCACTTGGTTTTTTTAAACGGAGCCTGGATACTTCAATGTAGTAGTCCAACTAAGTCAACCATAAAATATTCTAATTGCTAATAGTAATTCGAATCCCCCCCAAAAAGTGGATCTAATTGCACTTCACGCTCCAAATTTTTGATGATTCCATTAATCTTTCGTGGGCGAAACAGGGGATATCTCGAGTGGGGAGAAAACGGGAAAATCCCATAGGGCCCAATATATCTGACAAGTCGCACTATATGTCAACCCAAGTTGCATCTTCCTCTCCAGGACTTCGAAAAGGTACTTTTGGAACACCAATAGGCATTAAATGAAAGAAAAAAGAACTAAGTACTATATTTTACTTTGATGTGGAAACGTAACAAAGCCTTTATTAATATCTATTATTATATTACAAGCATCCTTATTATTTTACCATCATCATCCCGAAAAACAATAATCGTCAAAATCCGAACATCGTATAAAAAAACGAATAGCTTGTTCGTTTCAGACTCTATCCTCCCTTTTCTTTTTGAAACATTAAGTTGTTTTTAGCAACTATCTTTATTTTAATTTTAGCAACTATCTTTATTATGTTATTATTATTGTATTGTTTAATTTTAGCAACTATCTTTCTTATGTTATTATCTTTCTGATAAATAATAATAGTAAAAAACAGAACATCGTATAAAAAAAAAAGAGAATGTTGTCTTTTTCATATTTTTTTTATTCTTTTTCGTATTTTATTTTATTCATAATCATAAATTTATAATATTGTACTTTATCCTAATGATTTTTTTTTATTCATAAATAAGAGAAATAGAGAAAGTCAGAAAAAAATACGGTAAAAATATGACAAATA